CAACAGGGTTTCGATCTGTTTTGTCCGGCTTAACAGAGGACCTCTCACTCTCTCTTTCAGGCAGGAGATTGTGGACCATCTGTTAATGGATGGCTTCCAAAGCCAGGGCTCGATCCTGCACAATTGACTTGCTTCATACCAGCTAGTATCTGACTTGCTTAATGCACTCACAAGCGTTCGCATCGCTGCCCGTCGCTTTTGTTTTGCGCTATATAACTCACTAGAACGTCCTGTCTCGGGGTCACAACGATGCGAAAGAACTTCTATTCTAAATACGCTTAGCGAGGCTAGGCTGGTCATTCCCATCCCTAAAATAAATGAATTCAATCCCACATCTATTGGAATCTTCGTGTTGGACACGACGAGCCACGCGGAATAAGGGAAAGCGGGAACTGAACTGAGAACCTTTCGCTGTGAGTCTCCGAAGAGCCTGACCCACATCGCTTCTCTAGATTAGTGTATTTCCTAAGGCTCAGCCAAGTGCTCAACCTCTCTCCCTACCGAAGTGACTGAACCACCACTTCTGGGTCAGTTCGTTACTGCAGAGCAAACAAAGAGGATTTTTTTTCGTTATGAAGTTCATTCCTGCCTCTTAGGATATAAAGTATGTAAATGCCCGACCTCTCTAGTGGAGCAATCCTATGGTTAGGAACATGACACATCAATCCTCTGTACCGAGGGGACTGGTGCGACCTCCTATCTCGACCTCTTTGTTCTCAACAGAACACGAACAAAAGCTTACTTGGGAGAAAAATCCGTTGTGACAGAAAGAGTTGTGAAAGAAAAAGCTGCTTTCGTAAGCGCTCCTCTTGGAATTGAAGCAGTTCTTGAATCAGCTCTTAGGACAATTAGGCGCAATTGAACCAGAAAAAGCAATAGCATTTTCAGGACAAACGAGGGTCTCTCTCCCTATTAAAGTTCGGATTCTGCCTACCCTTAGACCGGAGTCCTTGGACACCTTTTATACTAACAATTTTGTGTACGAATTGACTCTGGTGATGGATGGGTTGGGGCAATTCATACGTAGTGAATTCTCCAACCAAAGGGTTGTTTTCAAGCTGAGGGAAGGTTTAGGCTAGAGACATCTTCAAACAAAGACAAAAAGATTCGCCAGACGAGAAGCCCCTTAGCAACACGAAAGCGACAGGTTGTAGACAGCTTGGCGATCTACTTCCATTCAAAAAAAGGAAAGACAATGCGCTATACGAAAACAACAAAAAGATAGGAACTCCAGCTATGAGAGTAGTTGCTCCTTGTCCCGAAGTAGGTAGCTACGACAATTGCCCGTTTAACCAAAGGCTCTCAAAACCTAGATGATTCAAAACAAGCTCCCTAGGATCAGCAAATCCTTGTTTCATAGCTTCATTCAACGGCGCCCCATCCATGATTTATGAAGGATCACCTCGGTCAGTTCTTGATTTCATGTTGGGCCGATACCAGTTGTTCATGGTCGATTGCTACCTTCCGAGCTGAACTCAACTAGTGCATTTCGGCCTAAAGCAACTCCATCTCGTACTTGATTGTTCCTGTTAAGCAAGTGAAGTGAGGGACGAACGTAGTGAGGGGAGGCAGACCGAATGGAACGATACCTTACTCTCAGAGTTGGCAGAGAACACAGAAAGTAGGAAAGGGAAGCGGAAAGAGAAAAGTAAAGAAGGTCTGTATAACCGGTTTGGAAAGGGTGGTTCTACGATCAGGACGAAAGCCGGAAGTCAGGGCGGGTTGCCAGTATGAAAGAAGTCACTCAACCGAAGAACTCTAATTGAAAGACTCAAATCTCTTTTCCTCTCGATCCGGGAAGAAAGAGGTCCAATCGGGTCAGAGCGAGCCAATCCCGAAGCGTAAGCAAGGGTGTGCCGTTGAAAAGCTCCTGGGGCTAGCGTAAAGGGCTGTTCACAGCCGGAAGGAAAGCCTTCAGCTTCCTTCAGTTCCCGAATCGACTGGAAAGACCAGAAAGAGAACGACTTGTTCGTAGGCAGTCATTCTATTAAGACTCACTTTAGAAGTTAGAAGTTGCCATCTCGCTTCCAACACCAGGAAGAGCAGGCCTTAGGCCTAGCCCCCTATCCCGTCCACTTTTGCTTTATGACTTGACTTACTTTGATCGATTGGACTTAGGCGAAAGAGTGACTCCTTCGCTTGCTTGAGATCTATTTTCTAGCCTAGCCCTGGCGATTGGAGTTAGGAAAGAATATGCAAACGTAGGAAAAGGTGGCTAACTGTGCTAATGGAATATCCTTAAAAGAGCTAGTTCAGGAAGATTCACCCGAACGAAGACTCTGCCATCGAGGCTAGTTCTCTATATAATATAGAGGTTCTAGTTTTTATAAATGAAGGCTATGCTTCTGGGGGAAAGATCTCCTCAACCCCTCTCTCTCTGTCAACAACATCGAGAAGATTAGGACGAAGGGGGACTCTTTCCATCTGTACTAATTTCCTATAAAGAAGAAAAGCCAACTTCCCGAATCGAGAGGAAAAAGGTCCAATCGGGCCAGAGCGAGCTGATAAGGCAGCTGCGGCTCTTTCCAGTAGCGCCTACAAAGGGACAAGGGTTATTGATAGGTTCAGATTTGTTACCAAGGTCTCTAAAGGTGCGTTAAAAGGGCCTTTATTTGAGAGGTCCTCTTTGCCCAATAAACCCAAGGAAGTCAAGAATGGAAGTCAGAGCGTACACCCTAGTTCTTTGCGTGGAATCTCTCCTTCTTTGATTATAGTTCGGGAATATGAAGCGAAGGGAGTCTCCGACTTCCAACTGACTGAATTGGGGTCATACAATTGCGAATTCTTTCCTTATCCAACCCAAGAGTACGGTACCTCGGCCACCTATGACGGGAACATCGAGAGGGGCACCACCAAGATTGAGTTAAGTTGTCTCAAAGCAACCAACCTCCACAACGAATTTCAACCAGGCCGAGAAAGCCGGGCAACCACTCCCCTATGTGAATCCCCCCTTCAAGAGTACGAGACGTTGGCCAAACTTGGGTTCCAACAAAGCCAAATGAAACCTAAAGTTGACAGAAAGTTGGTCTCATTTTCATGATTCTCGATATGTGTCTGTCAATCAGGGAGTCAACTTAGTCCCAACCACTGGACCTTTGGTTCTTGAGCATTCAAAAAGGATCCCGGGTAAGGGAGCTTTCCCATACTGAGAAAGAGAAGAATTCCGTACGGGTACAACTCTTATTTGAACGTGTGCCTTTCAGGAGCGGATTTCACTATTGGGTAGGCTGAACTTGGGGGGGACATTGAGCCTTACCCCTAAAAAACCTTGAGCTGGAACCCCTGTTTGGGCCGGTAGCTAAAAGTCCTCGCTTTCTCTTGGATCGGCCCCCAAACCATTCCCCGCCCATCCCTTATGTGGTGTGAGTACAATAGAGAGAGAGTTAGGCCCAACTTCTACGGCCGGAGCTTTAGCCGGATTCTTGCTCCCAACGAGATGCCAAGTTTTCAAGACTTGTCTGAGAAGCTAACCGATCGAAGCGCGAGCCTGTCCATAGTGTTCAATTGGAAGAGATTTCGGAATGATCGAAAAGCCACTTCTCCAAGGTCTTTTGCTGTGCCTACCGGGGCAGGCAAAGGCCCTACTACTTTTTCCCCGGCCCGGCTTCTTTAGTTTTGGTACCCCCAGCATAGGAGAGAAAGTTCTTTGCTGCCATTTGTCATGCAAAGATTGCAGCTAGCGCCTTTGATCTAACGAATTTCCTCGAGTCCAAACCTGGATAAAGACCGGTCCCCCCCCTAACCCCCTCGGGGGGAGACCATGAGAGTAGAACTCCTTTTGTTCCAACTTCTGGCTAGCAACTGGAGCTTTTCTATGCTGGACAGAGCATCTGACGTGCAGGCTGCTGCTTCAGTCTTCACCATTACTAGAGTCTACTAGTGCAAGCGGGGCAAGTGCCTTAGTTCTTCTACCCGCCTGGCTTAGCTTATAAAAAGAATAAGGTATATAGATAAGAGTCAGCTAAGTCGATCGAGAAAGCTCAGTTAGTCAAGGAAGGCGGTCCTATTCCAAAGGTTAGACATAGAGGACATGATAGGAGCTCCTACTCTTCTTTGAATTGAATCAGCTCAATGTGGAGAGCGGATCCTCCTTGGCGAAGGAGATCATAGCCCAAAGCCCATATCTAAAAGACATGCACAGAGATTGGAACCTCCCATAACCTGGAATAGCCTACCTATAAAGAAATAGGCCAAAAGGTAGGTAACTGGTGGGTGAATTTCCGGTATATGATGGGTGAATTGCAGCTATGCTTTTCCCCTTTTTCCGGGCTAGAGCATGAATAGAGTACTGTACTAGAGCAGATAGAAGGCCACTCCGGGTAGCGAAAATGACTTCTTTCCGGAAGGATTCTTTTCAAATGTATTTTATTTAATAGAGAACTAGTCAGTTGATAGAAGATCGGATAGAGGATATTCTGCATCGGATAGAAGAGAGCTTTTAAGCCGGAAATCGTACTTCAAGTATACCAACCGAAGGAGCCAATTTCTTTCCTATCAATACGATTTTCCTACCATTGTGGGCCTTTAGGGCAAGGACTAAAAGTCCTCACCAAAAATCCCTAATGCTATAGTCAAGTAAGAAAAGAAATCCTTACAGTCTTGAAGGAGTGGGCATCCCAATCAACGGATCCTTAGTTGATTAAGGAAAGCCTTCTTACTAGCTTACTGGAATCTCTTATTTGCACTGATCCGCTGAAAGCGGGTCTTATATTCGCATTTTCATCTATCGTACTATGGGATTGAAAGCAGGAAAGGAAAGTCGGCGCATACTACCGGAGGGAGGGCGCTACATGAGGAACGAAGTCCTTTGCCCTTGCCCGATCGATTAGCTCAATCAAAGTAGTTGGAACTGACTTGACTTACTTCTTGCTCCTTTCTCTGAGCCTTCGTCGATTGAGAATATGCCTTCTAGTTTAGATTCACCATTGAGCCAAGCTTTCAGACTGCTTTTGGGAGTGAGACTTAGACTTTATACTGCTTAGAGGAGCTCTTTTCCTTGAATGAATGGTCACCATCGGCTCAAGCAAGGGGAGTAGGCTTGTCTGCTTTTAGAGAAGTAGCCCGGAAGAGGAGGATGAGTATCAAATGCCAATGGCAGACCTTTTGGTTGATGCCGCAGCACTCTTTGAGCTTTGAAAGAGTTCAATTCCTAGTAGTAGTAAGCATAGTGATTCTTTCCCAATACTCACTTCGCGGATGGTTCGGAAATGCTATTACTACGTCAACAAAGACTGTCACACGAGATTTATAAAGTCGGATCCAAAGGTGCCTAAGGAGAGAAAAAGCAAGGAAAGTCATTATGAGTTCTCGTCTTTCACTTCTGGAACCAGTTTAGGAAAGAGAAGGAAAAGAAGGATACAAATCCATTCTTCCTATTAGAGCCCTACTAGGGAATCAAAGCATAAGAATAGAAAGGATCTTAGCCCGAAAGAATCCCTTGAGTTGCTCGATTGCCGAGTGGACTCTAGTCTCATTTATGGATATTCACCGAAAAAGGTATTCAAGACGCTTCTCAGCGATCCTTTCTGATCCGCTAGAATAAGCCGAAGTCGGAATCCATATTACCAAAGGGCTATACAATGAATTTCTTAGAAAAAGAGGACTCGTCATTTAGTGAATAAGTCATTCCGTATTAGAACCAATAGGCACGATACTGCCAATGTGAACCGGCTTTGGCTTAGAAGAGGCATTAGAATAGATTGACCTTTTAGGAATTAGTACGAGTTCTGCTTTGATTCTCGATCCTAAGGCATCAAAAAGTATAGCCATGTTTCGGCTCTAGGGACCCATCTTTGAACTCTTGGATTTCACGAAACCCGTTGCAGTAGCAGGCCTTCCATTTGTCAAGTGTAGAAGCGAATAGCGATAACCACGGAAGGAGTGAAGCCGGAGCTGTTAGGCGAGAGTTGGGGCCAGTGCACAATGGTCTATCCTTTCGACCATGAGCCGTGAGGTTCTTTCGTTCTATTTCCAGTCTGGAACGAGAAGTGTTTCAGATATGTCATAGAATTCCTCTCTAAAAAGCTATAATCAAATAAATGTGAAACCCGGACCAAGGCACTTACGACAGCCTGCTTGTTTTGTCGTATAAAGACTGATAATAAAGAGAGAGAAGCAGCAGCTTGACAGTTAGTTCTTGATCATAATCGACCCCCTCTTTTTGGAATGGAAGGGCGATGCCCACTACAGCTTGTGTGGGATGTTTGAGGCGAGCGGAGTGAGGAGTGAAACACGTTGCCATTCTGACTTAGTCCAAGTCTCCTTTAGTGTGCGATAGCCGCCCGTAGATAGACCGAGTTTGTTGACTTAGAGATCCTGTTTGTATTGATTGATTCATTCTCGCACACTACAACCCTTGGTATATTCAAATTACCAACTAGCTTTCTTTTTTTACATTAAAGTCTTTCTTGTTTAGAGCAATAAGCAAAACTAAAAGAAAGCTTTCTTTATCTTTAATGACTATAAGGAACCAACGATTTTCTCTTCTTAAACAACCTTTTTTCTCCACACTTAATCAGCATTTGATAGATTATCCAACCCCGAGCAATCTTAGTTATTGGTGGGGGTTCGGTCCGTTAGCTGGTATTTGTTTAGTCATTCAGATAGTGACTGGCGTTTTTTTAGCTATGCATTACACACCTCATGTGGATCTAGCTTTCAACAGCGTAGAACACGTTATGAGAGATGTTGAAGGGGGCTGGTTGCTCCGTTATATGCATGCTAATGGGGCAAGTATGTTTCTCATTGTGGTTCACCTTCATATTTTTCGTGGTCTATATCATGCGAGTTATAGCAGTCCTAGGGAATTTGTTCGGTGTCTCGGAGTTGTAATCTTCCTATTAATGATTGTGACAGCTTTTATAGGATACGTACCACCTTGGGGTCAGATGAGCTTTTGGGGAGCTACAGTAATTACAAGCTTAGCTAGCGCCATACCTATAGTAGGAGATACCATAGTTACTTGGCTTTGGGGCGGTTTCTCCGTGGACAATGCCACCTTAAATCGTTTTTTTAGTCTTCATCATTTACTCCCCTTTATTTTAGTAGGCGTAAGTCTTCTTCATCTTGCCGCATTGCATCAATATGGATCAAATAATCCATTGGGTGTACATTCAGAGATGGATAAAATGGCTTCTTACCCTTATTTTTATGTAAAGGATCTAGTAGGTTGGGTAGCTTTTGCTATCTTTTCTTCCATTTGGATTTTTTATGCTCCTAATGTTTTGGGGCATCCCGACAATTATATACCTGCTAATCCGATGCCCACCCCGCCCCATATTGTGCCGGAATGGTATTTCCTACCGATCCACGCCATTCTTCGTAGTATACCTGACAAATCGGGAGGTGTAGCCGCAATAGCACCAGTTTTTATATGTCTGTTTGCTTTACCTTTTTTAAAAAGTATGTATGTACGTAGTTCAAGTTTTCGACCGATTCACCAAGGAATATTTTGGTTGCTTTTGGCGGATCGCTTACTATTAGGTTGGATCGGATGTCAACCTGTGGAGGCACCATTTGTTACTATTGGACAAATTCCTCCGATTGTTTTCTTCTTGTTCTTTGCCATAACGCCCATTCCGGGACAAGTTGGCAGAACACTTCCGTCGGCCTACGTTAATAGAGGAAGTGTCGATTTTGTTGGTTTGTGTTCATTGGGCTGTGTTCTACGTAGTTGCAAGTCTATTGTTGTGTTTTGGAATTAGGGGATCAACAACCTGGAAAAGCTTCAAACAAAGAGGTTGGGCTGTTCACTTCATTGATTTTACTTCACTTTACTTAAGATTCAAGATAGGAGCCGGGCGGGAAGCTTAAGACAGAGATCCGGGATTCCCACGAAGCTAACTAAAGAGAAAGGGCATACCCAGATCGAGTAAACCAAAAGGGAGCGGGGACAAGATGATCGACTTCTAGTTGCATCTGATCCTGCGGTCCTCCTCCTCTCATATCAGAAGATAGAGAAGATGCTTGCCCGATGGTACTAAACCGGCAGGGCTAGGAGCTTTGGTACGAGACTCAAATGGTTCCCGATCGAAGGGAGCCGGAGATGAAAGCTTCTTCTTTAGATTGAGAGGCGGGAGGTTAAAGCCTTAACCTTTCTTCGAAGTTAGGTTAGGGTTTGGGGAAAGGGTTTCACCCAGAGATTCCACCTCAACTGAAAGCGAATACGGATCGGTATCAGTTGAAAAGCCAGTTCTTCCGAGCGGGAAGTCTTATGAATCTTAATTGTCACTTCTTTATGACTTCTTGTATGAAAGTGGAAAAAGCCTTTTTGAACTAGCCAAGGGCGGGAAAGGTCCGATACAAAGGAAAGGGTTGCGAGTCTTCTCCTACTGAGAACAGGGCTGCTGGATTCATTCTGCTCTGATTCCTGAAAATGGTTATCCTTGTTCTTAACCTTTGCTGTAGTTCATTTCCTTTGTCTTAAGTGATCTATTAGAGAGCTTCCCTGTGACCACCCGAAGGGTAAGAAAGAGATGTTCCGTGTAGCTAACCCCAAGTCTGGTAGCCTTTGAAAAATCGGTTTCGTAGTAAAGGGATGAGACTTGACTTCTAGCTCCTTATTCGAAGGTAAGCCTATAATATAGGTAGTTTCGAAGCTTAGTAGCTAAACTAAAGTAGTAGGTCGGGAGTGATTTTATACAGGCTATTTAGTTACTGAGAATCCCTTAGGAGCGGCTACTCAAGGTAGCTATATCCCATAGCTGTTACTGTGCTTTCTGGATACCTTTCCATGCTTTAACAAGCCAGCTACGCACCTTGCTCTTATAAGCAAGTAGCTTTGATTTGGGAGGAAGTAAAGTTAGAGAAGTTAAGGGCGCTAGTCAGTAGTCAGTAGTAAGTAGCAAGTAGAGCGGAACACTGTTGGCAGGGCAAAAGCCGTATGAATTGAAAAGACCTGATCTCTGTGGTTAGGACTTCACTATAACTACCGAAAAAGAAGCTTCAATGGTACTTTAGAATAAGAATAATAGGTCCTTTTAGGGATCCCAAATCCAGGTTTAGAGCTCTGACTTCTAGTTCTACTATTTGGGCAGGCCTCTTTTTGTTTCCTACCTCGGATGCTTCTAATTCACATCTTCTTTATGTCCCATGAGAGAACTCTAGAATCGGAAATCGGCTCATGATCGGCCTATGCTCTTGGGAATAGAATGAAGCCATCCTGTTTCCGGGGAAGAGGGGATTTCTTTCTGGCTGTCCCATGAATCATATCATATCCCTAGTCTGAGATAAGGAAAGCTAATGACATATAATAATAATGGAAATCTCACTTCCGATTTCATGTCCATCTGAGATGAAAATGGAAGATCCTCCTCAATAGGAACTTAACTTCTAAGCAGGGGAAAGGAAGCCTCAACATCTCTTTTGGTCTGGACGAGAGCATGATTTTTGGTTAGATTCGGGTTCAGAGGTCGGAGGGATGCTGAAGAATTCCATTGGTTTTGGGTGTTTTTAACCGGTAAGTTCAATACAAAAAATAGATCGATCAAGGAGTTTGTGGCATTAATTGCTTTTCCACTCCGTCGAGTTCAAGCAAAACGATAAGGGTGAAGACTTCCTAATCAAAAGGCAGCAATCGGTGGTGACAACGCACCTTTCCTTACTAGAATCGTTGAGAGCGGTGAGTCAGATCTGAAAGGATCAACCGGGAGGAAAGTAAGGCAAATCTGGCTTCTTTGATGAAGAGTGGGGGAAAGCCCGATCAAAAAGAGTTGCTGTCCGATCGGGAGGGAAGGGCTTGCAACGAAAAAGCCGGGAAAACACACTAAAAATCCTTAGGAGCGACCGGATTGGTTGAAGGTTACGTTCCGCACCAGTAATCTTAATGGCATTGACATGTGCTTCCTTATTCTAATCTATAGCGGGCACAGAAACTATTAATCCCTTCCTTTCGCGTAGTTTGACTAGCACAGGGAATGCCTCTGTCATCCTAATTGAGTGAAGTTCCGTTGAGAGCCTTCGTTCCGTTCCCACACTGAGAGTCAAGGACTTCGGGTGAGGTTCCCTTGCTTGAGGATTCTTCCTAGGGTTCGGTCTCATTCATCTTAATGGCATTTCTGTGGACTGAATGTTCAAAGCAGAATACGAAGAAAAGCGAACAGATAACCAGGGAGGAGAGATCACCGATGGAAGGAAGTAGAGAACCATGAAACATCAGCACCTGAGAGAGGGGCAGAGGCACAGACGAATGACCAAGCGTGGAACTAGTCCTAGCTTTGAGCCTGACTCCTAGGTTTGACCTGGGACATGGGACAAAGCTGTGCGTTCACAGGGGATGGATGTGGCCATTTACTATTAAGATATAGTGTATGCAAGCAAGACGTGACTTCCCACTGATGATGTTTAGTCATAAGCCCTCTCTCTATCTATGAAAATAGTCGTATGTCTCACTTCCCGAAGAGAGGGAAACCACTCCTTCTTCGTCCGCTCAAACGTACCTTTGCTCTAGCGGAATTCATATCCATACCGGGCTTTCTCTCTTCCCCCTCTCGGGGTTATGGTCCGTGCGTGCAGCCGTATACGAAAGCTTCCTAAGCCTTTTCTTTCTTCCTGAGACCGCGCTTCGATGCGCTTGCTCTAGGTTCGCTCGTGCTTCTTTCGAATGACATCGCTCGTACAAGTCAAGCTTTGCACCCCGATCCCCTTTTTTAATGTTTGGTTTTTCCCTACTTCAAGAGTAACAGAGGCTCGTTTAACGAGCTGGAGCCAGTTGTTTTACTACAATTATTCCATCAAGGATGGTGGGGTTCGGCTTTCGCCTCTGGGAAACCTTCAATGCTTGGCATACGTTTACAGATGCAGACACCACCGGTTGTTTAGGCGGTATGGACATCTCTGTAGCAATTCACACATTGATCTATCTGGTTCGGGCGAGCCCTTTGACATTTTAACGATTCCTAGTTCTGTAAGGTTGCTTCTGAACCTATTCGACTCTCCCTATATAAACGGTCGAGGACTACTGCTATGCACTCAACCAGTTCTGCCAGTCGGTCGAATCCGGTTATTTCATTCGATCCACGGAGTTCTTCCATTTCATGGGCTAGTTAGTTTAGTTGACTAGGTCTGGGTAGGAAAACCTTTCATATTCGAATGCAACCCTAATAAAAAGTAGGCATTGGACCTGCTTCACCGATAACCGGAAAAAAGAAGTGGTGTTTGAACTTTCTTTCATATACATGTGTGATAAATCCACCAGGATACAAAGCCAAATAGTGCCGACAACAAAAGACCTTGTCAGGTGCTGATCGAACTAATCTACTAATGGTGGTTGACCATATGCTGCTACCTTTTCCTTTTCTAGTGAGGGTAAACTGGCTATGCCTTGACTACTGATGCATCCGGCTCTCGATCTAGAGCTACTGGTTCAACAACTGCTATTGGCGGTTGTAATGGTGCTTCAATAACATCGTCAATAGCATTGCCAATATCAAAAGCGTCATCGACTGCTTACTGGTCTTGGCTATGCCCTGCGCCCTTGGCTTGGCTTCTATAGGATCTTTGATATGCTACTGTTGGTACTCGTATTGTCACCCTCGTATCTGCTGGATATGGATCCAAATCTGTGGTCTCCACTGGTTATGCTTAAGGAACTGTAACTTAGTCAACTGGTTCTTCGTTCTTCAACTGGATAAAGGACTTGCTCTGGTAATGCTAATGGTACTAATGGATCTACTACTGGTTTTTTGACTGGATCAACGTATGGATATGCTTCTTGCTCTGCTCCAGCAACCCTAGCTTATGGTTCAGGTCCTACAAGTGGGTATGTGACTGGTGCGTGCTTTTTACGTATTAGCTACTTATGCTCCTATTGGTGTTGATACTATAGGTATGGATCAACTGCAGGGTATTGATCTAACACTGGATTTGCTGCTAGGTCTACTGCTTGCTTTGCTTATGGCGTATATGGATCACGAAGGTCTGGGTCACGCTCACGAACGTCAGAATCAGGCTCTCGATCACTACTCTCAGAATCTGGATCTCGACCGAAGCAACCAGTTCCAGCAGCAGCGGTGATGGTTACAGCGGTTCGGCTACTTCACTGCTTGAGTGAGGAGCGGGAATCACTGTTTACCGGGAAGAGAAAGAAGAAAAAGCAGCTTCGTTCGAGGGCCGACAGTCAGCACGAGGGCCTGCGGGCAGGGGAAGACCCCGCCGAGTAAGGCTTAGGCCTAAGGACCACTGATATTGGAAAGGCAGGTCGAACAGCACTAGTTCCGGCCGAACCCGGACAAAGGAAAAGGTTTCAAGGAAGCAGGGACGAACGGAGATAAAAAAACAATCGCATTTCGAGATTTTGACGAAAGTTCGCCGAACACAACACCAGGTTATACGGGAATCTAACTAGTCTAGTATATTGAAGATAGGGGCTTCCCTATTAAGGAGGATCCATTTCGGATGCTTTAGACATAACAGCCAGACCCTGTAGGATAAGTAAGGGAATCAGCAATCGTTCTTGTAGGTCTGTCTGCTTTCGGCTTTGCAATTCAATAAAATAAAAGAAAGAAGAGCTGAGAATCTTGTTGAGAGTAACTACCCAATGGGAAAGAGAAAGGTGACTTCCGCATCCAAGGAGAATCTAGATTCAAGAAGCTACTAAAATCGCGTACGCGTATATTATATAGTATAGACTCAAGCCGCTCCAATCTTCTATCGCAAGTCCTTCTTCACTGGAAGGATGGAACCCTTATGGGTATGCCAACATTTTATCTGGACTGGATAGGTTGACCTATTGGAAGGAACTGGTTGCCGGGCTTGTAACCATGTCTCCCGAGTGATGATCTCCTCAGTACATATGGCGCAAGACGTGATTCCACATCTCTAGTGCCGCCCGGCTGGCACTCTTGATCGAAGAAGCTCCACCCAAAGGTCCTCATAGAGGCGGTCACCGGTTGCCTAAGATCAAGTCCTAAGTAGTCGAAGTAAGAATTCAGCGTCTAACGAACTGAGCTGTTTGTGTCCTTGAACCAGAGATTTGACTACTCGAGGCAGCCTGCTGTTGAGTTCTAGTCCTGCTTGAAAGCTCTGCTAGCAGGTTCCTTGATACTAAGTGCACGCTTGAGGAAGACTGGGCTGACAGCACTTCGAAAGGCCTCGCTTAATTAATGATCATCAAAGCGTACTTACTTATGTTAAGGTTCTTGTTATTTGTTGGATAGGTAAGCGTCCTGTAGTAAGAGGTCTCGTTCTGTTGAAAGTGTTCGTAGCGCTGCTGGTTTAGTTCCCTTTTCCGCAAGGGCGGTGGGTAGGTCAAGCCTGGACAAGTACGCTACTAAATTACAGCACCCAGATAGAGAGTACTCAGATCTAGATCGAGACTAAGCTCCAAGCCGAGGATCACTTAGATGGGCATCTTTCAACTATGAAATAGTTTGAAGTACGGGGTTGCTTGGGCAAAAGCTTCCTTCTTTCCTTGCCTGCGGGAGTCGGGATTCTATCCAAAGAAGAAAGAACGACAGTAATCGGTCGGCCCTTGCCGCCTTTCTTACCTCACATTCCCTACTTAGCCATGCCACCTGAATGAATATATGGATATATGAGAAGAGAACTCTTTTTTGTTAGTGCGTGTCCTTCCCATATCCTCATCCGCACCAGTATGATTCTTAGGTGTAGGTTCAGGTGTAGAAGCAACCAAGTCAGTTGGAAATGTTTTGGGTAAGAAAGCCTGTCCTCGACCTCGAAGGAAGCCTGCCCGCAAGAACTCTGGTTAAGCGCCCTCCACCGCAACCTTCATAAAGAAGGAATCGGAACCCTTGGTTGAAACCTCAGCAACAGGAGCTGGCACTCAAACAGGTTTAGGAATAGTAGATGTTGTTCCGACTTCCGGCTAACAATGGACCTGTGCCTACCATAAAACCGAAGAGGGAAAAACCCCTATTCCAGGAGTATTTCAATTCACTTGAACAAGATAGTCATTGAATTCACCAGCTCCGGCTGAATGAAGGGAAGGAGTCTTTCCGGCTTGTTAGGCTTCACCGATGGATTGAGAAGACCCAGTTCGGAATGTAGGATCTAAATCTAATTAGACAAAACTTTTTTTTCAACTTGAACTTTCACGGGAACTGAGACTTACTTTCAACTGCCCTCTTTCCCGCTACTGTCACTTCAACTCCTCGCATCTACGTCTCAGAGTGAAGAGGCTTCCTTGCCTTAATGTTTTTCCTACCACTCGCTACTATTTCATCTGTCTTGCTTTTTCCGGGGGCAACAGCTGCCTTTTTACAAGCTGGCTGATACGGCTACCGCTTGCTATTGCTATTCTGACTACGAGAGCTAGAAGCCCCACATCTAATAAGGCCGCTGCTTTCATGCTTTTCACTGACTGGCGTGGCTATTACAACTACTGCTAGCTGATCCATTCCTGATCTTAAGACACTTATTTTACTACCCTTGCTGCTCTCGCTGCGCCATCTGTTGTCCGCAGCTTGGCTTGTTAGAGTTTAACCCTGGCTCCTTATGGTCTATGATTGCTCTCCTTAAGACCCTTCGAGGGGCCCAGCAAGCAGCATAATTATGTTCCGAGGCTGCGTTTCATTCCATATACAGTAGTATATGGTTCAAAACGCCTTGTTCCATCCGGCGCGAATCCCCTCCATAACTAGTATAGTGGAGGTGTTATTTGTATTGCAATAATGAATAAATGTACGAACACAAACGGAGAGAATGAGCAGACCCGCCCACTTTTATATGTGGGTTCATTTCATAATGTATTTTTGTTTTGAATAAAGAAGCGCGCTCCTGTTAGTGTAACGTAGGTGTCTTTCTCGGTTGATGGATGGGATAAATGCCTATATCGCTTTGTAATGTTATTGTCATGTTGATGCTATATTAAAGAATAAAATCTAAAAAAGTAGCTCAAGACTTAGTCCCATTCTTTATAATTGTCTTTCTCGTACTGTTTAAACGAACTTAAAGTCTTAATTGTGTACTCAACAGGAAGCGTCACAGCCTAGGTTTGGGCCACCTCCGATGTCGATCTGCAGTAATAGTTTTCGAAAGTCGTTTTCCGAGGTAGGTTCTATTTTAACCTAGAGCGATTTGCCTGCTTCTTTCTAGGCTATAGTTTACCTGTATCATGCAAATGTCCAACACTTAGGTGCTTTCTAAGATCATCCTATATGTAAGACCTAATAAGAGAAATGAGCTTAGCACAACACGATATGGGATAGAAACCTAATCCTAAAAGGAGAAAACCCATCACTGAACAATCATAGGAATAGAAGAAATAGGTTCAGACCAAGTGACAGAACTCTCTATGAGTTGGGCTACATAAAAGATCCTATTCTAAAATGGATGTAGGCTTAACTAAAGCTTTTATCGTCTTCTTGCTCTTCTTTCATGAGAAGTTGTGATCAGCTTAGCAATAAAGAGCTCTTCTTTAGCGAAAGTCGGATTCGGATTCTGCTTGAGCGGCCTTCTCTCTCTCTAGGGATCGCTATCCACCCAAACATACTCTTTAGTTAGAGAATCTCTTGTGCACCAAAATCTTTGTAAAAAACTAGCACTCTTCATCATACGATTCTTTCCTATGATTATATTATTCATTCCACGTGGAAAACCGTCTACTCTCATTGAGTTAACCCCGCTCACTACGAGATTGAGAGGTTACCCCACGTCCTTCTCGCTTTTCTTGGCTTGCCGATCCTGTCATATAGGAAGTTCTTCCGTCTTGCCTGGTAAAAAAAATACCCCTTCACTGATTCAATCTTTATAGCCTCAATCGTCTATGACTCTATCCAATTGAAGCATCTAATGCCATCATAAAAGACTTCAATAAAAGGGCCTAAAGCAGCAAGAACCCTCCATTCATCCGCAGCAGATCTTATAGAAGAAGAAGTGATGCTTTTGGACGTCTTTCCTCTTAATTACCGTCTTCAAGGCCACCGAGATAGAGAAAATATGGTTCTGTCTCCCGGGAAACGAGGACTAGATCTTTCGTCAACCACTTGATTCGCTTATCTGTTGAAAAGTCTTATCCAGACAGTCAACCTTTAGGGCATATGACTAGTAAGGTAAATCAACCTATCGTATCGACGAGATGCAACAATAATCAAATTTGCAGACTATGAACTACGTCTCTTTCAATCATGGGCTATTGAAGAGAGTTCTTCCGATCATTGCGTAAGCCGAGCTGGGCTTGCAGCAGAATGAATCTGCTGAGACGTCAAAAGAAGCAGAGAAAGGAATTGCTACTTTCACTAGTCCTTTTAATGAAAAAGGGTGGATACTTACTATAATAAAGGGGCTTACAAGAATGAACTGTTGAACTAGCTCGCGCGGAAAAGATATATCTGTTAGTAACGAAGAAAGTGCTAATCTCGCAGTCAACTGTTAAGAAGCGGCGGTGAGAGGTGTAAATCATGAATCAGCAAGCCTTCCAACAAAGGATTTAAAGTGGAGATTTGGTGATAGGCCTGCGTTGGCACATAAAATAAATACTTTCCAACCCGACCATTCAAGGAAATAGACAAGTGGGTTCGGTTATCATTAAATGTATAGGGCCACTTTGGGTATTGAAGTGAAGATACTTGCATAAATATAAACTTCGGGCGTAGAAGATCTGATACGTCAAAAAAAGAAGCCGATTCTACGCCGTAAAGGAAGCGTGTGCCCAATCACTAACCAGGAGGTGGTGTTCATCAAGCCCTCTCTCCGGACTTAACCTAGACCTTTGTCCGGCCTAAAAACCCTTTCTATCTAAGCTAGAGTTCCATGAAACCTAAACCAATGGATGCGATCATAGGGCCTTAACTGGGAGGCAGGAAGAAGACTACACGAGTGGTTCGGGAAGGAATCTCTTTGACTTTCTGGTGCCATAGCTTCGACTCCACCCCAGTAATAGTAAGAGGAGGTTGCCTGGTATGGAAAAGCCCTAATAAGGGGAGTACCGAAATTGAGATTCTCAACACGGTAAACGAAGACTCTGCCTGTGATCCACGTATCGAGGTTGGTAAGATTGGGCTCAACAAACGGCAATAATTTGAATAAGTAGCGCAGGAGATCGATTAGTAGCCTAGTTCCTAACCCAGACAAGTACTGCGCAATCAATCAAGAAATAGCGGAGGAACTTGAGCAAGGTCCTATCTAACCCAAACAAGAATCTTCAATGACAGCTAGGCCACCCCTTATTTATTGGTGTAGGTCTTCTGTTTAGACGTATTACGTGGGGAACTATGGATTACCAACTCCATATGAAGCAACTCTAGCTCTAGCTGCTAATGCGTCGTTACGCTCAAACAAGGAGCTACATTGATAGCCGAGGATCAGTAAGGAACTTGGGGATTCTCACCACTAATGAATGGGGTTGCAATAGTGTTTAGTATATTGAAGGGGAAACAGCGCTAAAGAGGAAGCAATTAGTACTCATGAAAGTAACAATAACTCGAACAATGAGCTTCCAACTTTAGGTAACGGAGGCGTGCAAAGGTTTCCTCGGGCGATTTTTCCGAGGCCTTGGATCATAGCTAAAAAAAGGCCAGTCACTATCGGAATGACTAAACATTCTCGTACTAGAGTTGACATATAGAAAATGGGTCATCAATACGACCTCTTTTTGATCGGGCTTTCGCCCATTCTTCCACTAGCCGATCTTAATCATGATAGATGATTAGCACCAGAGCAAGCACCAATAGCAGTTGATCGGAAAGTATATAAAGTAGTAGATCCATCTTCCTCTTCTGTTAGGTTCTTATTAGTAGCAGCCGGCTACCTTTTACTTCACTCTGCAATCTCTTCTTTCAATCCAGCAGTGGAGATAGAGACAGAGGCGGATGCATTTGACCGAGTGGAGACAGCTGTGGAACCCTTGCATCCTGGAGGAGAGAAGCCTGAAGTAAGTAGGGCCCGCAGGTCTTGAAAATAGTCCAATCTGATCTTTCTCTCAATAGTATAGAGGCATCAGTCGACTCTGTGGATTCTGTTTATTCTTCCGAATATCGATCAAATTCTTGGTGGGAATCATCAACTTCGGAGTAGTGGCAAGCATCAGAAAGAGCCAGCTTTAGACATAGGGTATGAGAATCAACATCGTACCTGCCGGCCCTTACTTTCCCACCTACTGGTCAGACATCGCATTCTGACAAGGGTCCGAAGGAGTTACCACTGGTAGCAACTGACTAAGAGAAGGGGCTTGGTCTATAACCAGACTCTGAAGCCGCAGCTTCTGAAGCTAAGTCAGAAGCCGTTTCAGGCGCATCAAATGAAGAATAAGAATTTGCTGTTTCATCCGCCGAATCCGAATCTTAAGCAACTAGTCCTAGGCAATAAGGGCAGGACAGCGACCCCTCCTCTTCCTCAGTAGCATTTCCCGGAGCCGCTTGTCTCGAAGCAGCTTTTCCATAAGCAGAGTAATAACCTGCTGAGGAGAAGATTCCCGTAGAAGATGATGCCACTGGAGAGTTCACCGAAACATACATATAAGTATCTGCCGAATCGTTATACTACTACCGATACCGAGTCTACTGAGCGAAACGTACCGAGCCTGCCACTTCCTAACCCAAAAGGAAGGAGACGACTCTATCGGCATTCAAAGGCAAAAAGCCACTCAATTGAATCCGGTTTAGCTACTTTGAAAGAATTTATGCCATTTTTTGGACACCTTTTTCAAAGATTCAAAGAAAAGGAGTCCTGGGACCCCCTAGGATAAAGGTTGGAATTGAACCTACCTCACAAGCAATCTTTACCAGATGTGTAAAAGAAAGAAGTCGAGTTGAGGCAAGGGCCGAAACTGGTCTTATTGCCGAGATAGCTGCAAGGCCCAAAGCTTTGTCTAAAGCCGGTGCTATTCCACTAGCCGACCTTCTCCCAGACATTGGAAAGAAAGGCTTCAACTCACATTCGTGGAACTACCCGTGCACTCTACGACTACCACCTGACATTCTCGGATCAAGCTCAAAGAAAGAGAAGAAAGGCGATGGAATCCCTACTGTTACAAAAGGTTTCTTCCTTGTCACCAATACTGCTGGAACAATCACCTGGCTTATCTCATTACATGGGCTTGCCCTGCCCCTTTTCACCGGAAAGACAGACAAAAAAGAGACAGGCTTACAGGTGTCTTTACTTGATGAGTGGCTCTTTTTGCCTAAGTAACCCCAGTCTTTCTTTCCAACTTGCACCTTCTTTCTCTGTTGGCGTAGGACTCTCATCCTTTCTGTGTTGATTGACGAGTCAACAACCTCCTTTGTGTCTCAATTCGTGATAAATTAGGGTAGTATCTAAGTGTACTAAAAAGAGCATTGGTTCTAGGTGGCGATCTTCCACCTATTCCATCTATTGGAAGGAGTCTTGTGAATAAAGAGGATCAGCCTACAAAAGGCTTTCCTGAACTACTTCAACAGTTGGTCTGATCTGCGTAACCTGTAACTAAGTCTGAGTCTTCTTCTTCGGAGTTTGGTAAATAGAGTAGCTCGACTCACCAGGTTTTGGGTGTCCCCATCGTGACGGTGGAGCAAAATACTAACTCTCGCTGTCGTAATGAGCGAAGGGATCCACTTGGTTGTTCTCTGAGCTAGTAGGTGTGAGTTTGAGTCGTCTAGTTCTCTTTCTGTTAGTGGGGCTTGCGCTAAGGGAGAAAGGCTTAAAACACGAGTTTTTTCTCCGCTACTGCAGCTTAATAGCTGGTCTAACTTTGACCAGGGAACAAGCTACGCACCAATCATACGAAAACAAAGAGCTAGCTTCGCTACCCTTGCTCAGAAGTAAGCCAGGCCGGAGTTGAACTGTAGTGAGAGTGAACGGGAGCTACACAATCGAACAAAGCTACTAAAGCACGTACGCTGCTAACGCTCAAGAACAGCTATACGCGCCTCTAGAATAACGAGAGTTAGCCCATCACACGATACCCGAAGGCTAAGGATTGAAAGTAGCACAATCGGCCGGCCGTAGAAGCTAACTCGTATGCTGCCTTCCCTTTGCCTATTCCTTCCAGGTGGTGACCATAGGACCTGCATTGTCTCATACGTGCTACTAATGGGCCCATTAGGGATGAAATCCGGTTCTTTGTTCACGAGAAATCCTTCTCTTCGAAATGGAGTGGCTCGTGCTACCAGCTTTCGTGTAACCAGACCTCTTTCGAGCCATATCTCTGCTTTGCCCGCTACCGGACTCGTCCCTATTCTTTCGAGTCTATCCATATTCTTCTCAAAGGAGTCATGTAGCTTATCACTCTAGAACGACTCCAACCCTTTGCACCACCTCCTTTCTATTAAAGAATGCTTATGATTTGATTTAAGGCAAAACCGCATATCAGATGGTCCTACAGCCGAACGAAGGAGCTCTTCCAGACAGTAAAGAACTCTCTGGTGCAGGTGATCCACTTTTTAGTACCCATCCATAATCTTTATTTTATCAAAGCCTCGAGGTTACCTAGAAACTAGTCTTTGCTTTTAGAGTCTCTATCCCTATTGGGACTGCCCCGGAGAATCTCCTAATGAGACTGATTGGGATGTAGAAGGATAAAATAGTTCATAATTTGCTTTCTTCAACCGTACTGGATACTCTTTTCTCGGCTAGACTAAACTGGCTCTGCCTCACCAGGTCTACTAGAGGCAAGTCTATAAACTGCGCAACCCTATATGCATTCCTACACCGAGGGAGGCCTCCTTCATACACATAAGTGGAAAGAGCTGCAGTTTTCTTCTCCTTCGCCCGAGGAGCCTATCCCTGCTTTGTTTGATAAGCCGCGGATTCCCCCGGTTCCAGAGAAGGGGCTATATTATATTGTCACAATCGTTGCACGAATTGGGTATACTCTAAGCTTTGTATCCACCTTTAGAGTAGAGATAGGGGCTTACGACTTTATCGAAGGTAACGTCAATTGTAGTCAGTGCCTAAAAGCGCTATCATTATGGTAGTGTGGTTAGCCTACTGGATAGAGAGTTTAGTCATTAGCCTACTGAATCGGGAGTTTAGTACCAGTACCTAAATTGGTACCTTTCCTTTGAGTCGAGCCAGTTGCAAGCGGAGGCTGACGACTGAATATATAGTTCATGTTTCTCCCTCTATTCGTTAGGTGGTTTATTCAATTAAGGAGGTTAGTAGTGAATAGGGACGTGAGGCTGCTGCTTCAGAAACGGAATCCACGGCTTCAAAGTAAACTCGATAGACTGATTCACCTAGATCCACTTCTGAAACGAGATCAACTGCTTCGGATGAACCAGGTAACTTCAGAATCAAGAGAATCAACTGAAGTTCCTTTCTTTGAAGAAGTCATTGGGTGATCTCCTGCCTCTGGATTGCCTACGAAATGCAACTGGGGACATAGGAACGACCAGGCCTTTCCTGATAGTAGTGTGCCTCTATATCAGTAAGTAGTTTCCCGCTTTCCAGAAGAAGTCGCTATTGCTCCTAAAGGCAAGAGTAGGGTCCTGCTCTGTTCCCTACTAATTGCGTAGTAAGAGAAGCAGTTGCCCTTCCCCCTCGTAGGGTTGCTCTTTTCCCTCGGTGAGTAGCTTCCCGTCCTTGCTTGTCTGGTAGTTGAATAAAGGTTGTTTTGCTTTTAGCTTCCCCTTTCTGCGAGTGTTCGGTTCCGAGCTAAGATGCCTTCCGACTCTCTATTAGTAGTAGAGCTGAGGATAGGGGTATAGCTAACGCTTGTCCATCCTTTAGGTCTGTATCTGATCCGATGGGATCTAGGTAAATAGGTCTATACAGAGTAGCCACCTATCACCTATCTTTGTAGATAACTGCTTTTTTACTATAATAGGTGGTGGATGAGGAAAGGGGCTATTTAGTAGCACGCACACTGGCGGGACCTTTCTTTCCTTCCTCTGTCCCACAAGATTAGCGTAGTCCATCTAATTGCTTCGCTTTCACTCGTCGTGGCAGAAGCGAGATAGGAGGCAAACGAACAAAAGGAAAGATTCTTTCTTTTCTAAAAACCACAATCCTGCATGCGCCCTTCCAACCAGAGCACTATTTCGTTCTCTTATCGCGACAGGGGTATACTTGATAACTGGAGGATCGTGCTATAGTGTCAGAATCATGAGGCACCTTTTGTTTAATGACAGTTGTGGTGTTGCTCTCCCTCGGCTTTTTAGGGGGTAGCTTTTTCGTCACCCTCGTCTTTCACTTACATCTGGTACCGTGGAGCAGTACCGGCGGGAAAGGATCAAGACCATAGGGGTTCGGTCAAAGAATCAACGAATTTGCAGACATCGCTGCGCTTCATTCTTTCCTCAATCAACTCAGGCGGAACCTTGCATTCTCTATGCCGGAACAGTGTAAAGTGATGCATCCGTCCAAGATGATACAGCCTTGGCTTAGTTTGAGAGGTTAGTTACACATCTATCTCACTTGTAACTACCTGACATACGCTATCAGACTATTGAGATTAACCCGAAATGAGTGATTCATGTAGCAGGCTGCCCACCTCTTTCGAGAAGCTTTTCATAGCCGTCTGAAAAACGCCTCCCGCTCACTACGTTCGTCCCTCCTGTCGTTCCGGAAAGAGTAACTCTAACTCAAATGAATATGAGAACAATGTTGGGTCAAACTCCCCAGCCTCTTGCTTAATGCTAATTGGTTCGAGGGCCCGTTGGTCAAAGGAAAGAGGAGGTCAGGATTCCGGGACGGAGCCGTATGACGCGGGAGTGTCACGTACGGTTCCTTTGAGAAGGGTGTGATACCACCACCTATCAGTCCCGACGAGCGGTCCACGGAGCTGCATCCCTACTCACCTGGTCCATGCACATCGCTCTCTCCAGGAGGTTGGCCGCCTATCCTAGATCTTCCCATTTCCAAGAAGACCCCGGGCTCGATCTGGTTTAGTATCAAGGTTCTTTTTTTTCTGTTTTTATATATATGGGTCCGTGCAGCATTTCCACGATATCGTTATGATCAATTAATGGGACTTGGCCGGAAGGTGTTCTTGCCTCTATCATTAGCTCGGGTAGTCTCCGTTTCTGGTGTTTTAGTCACCTTTCAATGGCTCCCTTAATTATGTGCGAGGAAATTGAGTAATGGAAAGCGGGCTAGTCCCCGAAAATGCCCGTTCATTTGTCGTTGGGGCTAAAAATCATAAGTTTTTCGAGAAAAGGTCCCGTCCTTCAATATCATGATTGGGTCGACCAGGCCAGATCATGAGTGAATAGAAAATCGAAAACGTACATAGTTGTTCCAGCTGAAATACTTGGAATAATTCTACCACTTCTACTAGGAGTAGCCTTTTTAGTGCTAGCTGAGCGTAAAGTAATGGCTTTTGTGCAACGTCGAAAGGGTCCTGATGTAGTGGGGTCGTTCGGATTGTTACAACCTCTAGCAGATGGTTTGAAATTGATTCTAAAAGAACCTATTTCACCAAGTAGTGCTAATTTCTCCCTTTTTAGAATGGCTCCAGTGGCTACATTTATGTTAAGTCTGGTCGCCCGGGCCGTTGTACCTTTTGATTATGGTATGGTATTGTCAGATCTGAACATAGGGCTACTTTATTTGTTTGCCATATCTTCGCTAGGTGTTTATGGAATTATTATGGCAGGTCGGTCTAGTAATTAGGGGGCGGCCGTTCGGTCGCCTATGATACTTAGGACCAATAGGTCAAAAATGGGTTTGTGCCGCAGGTGTTGAACGATCTACTCTACACAGGTGTGGGCTTACGGGGCTAGGGCTCATAAACCTTTTCTTGAATTCATCAATAGGGCCCTGGTCGGTAACTTTTCCGGGCCGGGATCGATAAGTGGAAGTCATAAAAAAGAGAAAGATCTCTTCGCACCTCAGATCAAGAGGAAGGGTAGCTTGTCAAGCTGAAAAACGGCTTCCTCCCGTTGGTCGTCCCGGAGGTCCCGTAACGCGCGTTAGCACGAACCCTTTTGAAGCTTGCTGGCCTATATAATAATAGAAAGATATAAATCAAAAGATTTGCTGTCTTTTAACCGGCTGTTCTTCTTTGTCAACGCTACTAAGGCGACCGGTTAGGGAGCGCCTACTTTACTTATGAAAGATAATGAGAATGGCTTATTAAAAAAGGAAGGGGAGGAACGAAGTCACTCGACCAAAGGTTGAGGAGGTGCTTAGCCCTACATTAGTAGAAGTAAGCGGCTGAGTTAGCCTAGTATACCTTACTAAACTATGTATTGTATAGTATGGTAAGGTATAGTATACGAGCGAGTTAGCGAAGACGCTTAGGCTAATAGATAAGAGAGCGTCGGTGCGTAGCCTTCATTCTACTACGCTACGCGAAGGTTACTCACTTAGCTTGACGTTAGGAGAGTAAAGGGGGAACGCCATACCTACATAGAAGAACCGCTGTTCGCTGACTTTCTAAGGTCTAACCTTTTGCTCCCCTACTGAAAAGGAGTGATGAACCTTCGCACCACTGATAGACTACTACAGATTCAATTAAAAAGGCCCTACTTAGTTTCGCGCAAGCCTTTGTCATTGTCAGTCAACTAAATAGGGCCGCAAGCAACCCCCTGCGAATCCGTAAATCTGAGGAGCATGCCGCAACAAAAGGATGGTCCCCTATGCATTTCATTCTTTCCGGAAGGGAGAAGTACCCCCCATCATGGTGAACCTCTCCTTGTGATCGGGATGAGGTAGATGCCTCCCAGCCGAGGGGCGGATCGAATCGGAGTTTCCTTAGGTAGCCACCGACCTACAGTTATCCTTAAACTTCCGTGCTTGGTGGAGAAGAAGCGAACAAAGGTACGCTCGCTTGCTGTCTTGTTCTCTGCCGCGAACTGGGATCGCTCGCCAGCTAGGTCAGATTGGAGCAACATTGTATGAGAACATATTACCCATATTTGGGGACAAGGGGCGGAACGACCTCTCGATCTACTTACTGCAGCCCAGGAATAAAAACGTCGTCTAGGCGTTCCCTGTTGCTTTAAGTAACACTCAAGCCTACGCCTAGGACGTTGTCTGGGCCAAGAGCCATAGTTAGTTGCTGTTTCCATTTGATTGTTTTTTTCTCGTTGTTGATACCGGCAAGACCCAGCCAGATGATGTCTGCTGGTTGGTAGTGAGAGGACTCTTAGTACCTGCATACCCAAGTGCTGGTTAAAAAACAATCATTTTCTTTTGTTTCTTGCTCTCCCTTAGCAGCGGGAAAGGAGTCTATCTATCTGCCTAGCTTTGGTAGATTTCCTTCAACGCAATCCACAGAAATTCCACGAATCCCTTGGTGGATAAGTCCGACGACTCAGCAGCAGTGCGGAATCTTTTTTCTCGTCCGGTGGATCTGATCTATAATTAGGGGGCAATACATACCAAAAGGTTCGAAGAAGGAACGCGCATAAGAGTATATAACCAACCCACCCTTCCTTACCGAGAAAGCTGTAGACACCTTAACTCCTTTAGCTGCTCCTCTCCGCTCACTACGTTCGTCCCTATCTCTAGGTCTTGTTCTTGTTCTTCCATGTGATCCAGATAGCTGCCTAGAAATTGCCTATATAAGATCTCTTGCTTAAGCTGCTTACTCCTTTTCCTGACCCCGGCCCGGGCATAGTCTTAGCTCTTCACCCAACACATATATATTATATGATAGAGACGGATGTGTGAACGCTTGCCTCTTCCTACGAACCTATTGCCTGTGCTCCTTAGTCAGGATGTGTAATTTCTTTCTCGATGAGAGGAGCGGAAGTAAGTGAAACGAAGGGGCAAGGAGCTGAGGGATCCAAACTTTCTTGGAAAAAATTCCAGTGAACAAGTATCAAGCGGTTCTTTTAAGTAAATAATAAATGGGATTTAGGAGAAGGAATGTTGTTAACACCATGGTTTTATAGATGCGTTACCCGCTAGGGGATAGGTACGTTTGTCACTCAACTGAGCATACGAGGATACTCAATGTGAACATACCCTCTCCCTAACTAAGAATGGCGCATCTTTCTTTCCCCTTGGCCTGATGATAGCATTGAGACTTTTCTGGGATTGACTTCCCTTCCTATAAGTCTCATATGATGGGATACTAAGAAATTGGTGTAGGATAGAAAACCAGCTAGCAGTAGGGACTAGACCAGCTGTACGTACATTCGAGTCAGTCCACTCTTAGAGATTCAAGCTGGATGCCAAACAAAGAAGCCGATGGAGACAGGAATTCCGCCTGGTTTACTCATCCGCAGGGTGAAGTCCCAGGTTGGGCTGAGACTGAGCTTTAGGCCCAAGGCAAAACCAAAAGGAGGTGGGAAAAGCCCTTGTAGCGAGCCTTATAGCTAATGGAAGACTGGATAATAGTGCTTCTGGTGAGGTAATGGTTCGGAAGATCCTCTGCCTACTAGGATGGTGCATACCCTATTATAAGTATAAGCCCACCTAACAAAGGGTTGGAGAAGCTAATATGCAGTATTCTCCGCTCCTCCTTTCCCGTTGTAAAGAGTTTCTCAGCGGTCTAATACCATCTTCTGAACCACCGTAGTTAGGGGGAAAAAGCTCATCTTTTTTCAATGCAACCAGAGAGTTCTTAGTACGCTAACGCTACTACCTGCCCAGTAAGAGGATGTTCTACCTTCTTCTTTCTCTAGCTCTAGATCTAGGGATTAGAAGGTTGGCTTAATCGAAACTGACTATATGAAATTCTATCCCAAGGGAATGACTTCTCATCTAACCTTGCTTTGAACTTCCTTACTTGAGAGCGGGGGACTGGCTGACTCTCAAACCCGGCTTACGAGAGATCTAGCACTAGATGAGACTTCCTTTCTCAAGTCCTTTCCCTTTTGCTGCCTGACTTGCTTACCTGGGAATTACTTCAGAACGACTCTCTAACCTGGAAGCTCCGGCTTCGCTGACTTCTTTTAGAAGCCTTCCTTACTTTAGCTCTATAAGGAGGGTAGACTTGCTTTCTTATGCTAGAACCTGACAATATCTATCTATATCATTAGAACAAAGGGACTGAGTCCTACAATATGCTGTCTTCCTTGCTGGCTGGGGTTGAGGTGCGAAAGCCTTCTCTCTCTCCTGGGGACTCTCTTGCACGAGTGATTAGTTGCTTACTACTGGTTGGAACGTAGGCAGGAGACAAGACAAGGGTTATAATCTCACTCCTCCTCGCAAAAGGCTTTGAAGGTTGGCCTACTACTACTCCTCGAACGAGGGGATTACTTAAAATAGCACCAGGCAGGGGAAAGAGTGACCCTGGGAAAGCTCTAGAACCAGCATCAGTGATTAGATAGCGCGCTTCCTCTAGCTCTGGCAAAAGGGTAAATCAGCCCCCGGGGTTCTTCTTGCAACTCATAACTCAAACAAGTGAACAAAATGAGAAATTAAGTAAGAGGAAAGAACTCTATTTCCATCATCTAACGCAACTCCTTGCTCAAGCATAGTAAAAGCAAAAATGGTAAAAGAAGGGTAGTGGCTCGGTCTTATAGGGGTCTATTTTCTCTGACTTGACTCAGCTTGACCTACTTGACTCAGCGGTTAGAGTATCGCTTTCATACGGCGAGAGTCATTGGTTCAAATCCAATAGTAGGTAAAACCGGCCGAAACCCCTGCGCCAGCATGACAGCAAGCGCGGACTGGCAGGCAAGGAGTCAACTGAATGACCAAAGGGCTCAGCCGCATTTGCTAAGCGCTTTCGTGTGAGAGATCTGAGTGTGGACTTTAGTCCTATATCTCTATTAAACTGTCACCATCCTTATCTTATGGTCTGATGGCTATCTATCAGCGCTATCCGACGCGTCGTTTTACGACTTTGTGTCGGGTGGGAGGTGCCGGTTTTCGTACGCTAGCTCGTTTGGATCATCACCGGAATGTCCATTTTGGACGAGTATGGGCGATGTATACCAAGGCTCTTGCACCATCTTTTGAGGCAATTCCTGCAAAGAAAGTACTACTCTTTTTTTTATAGTGTTACTTCCTAACACGCGAGGAGCGACTCATTGGAGCTTCGTTCACGTCAGGGCCCGAAGGCTTTTGTCGAGATTTTTTTGGTGTTCAGTGTACTCAATTGAGAGAATAACAATATCTATAATTGCAAGGTTTGCTTGCTTCGACAACTGGCTCCTCTCCGCGGTCTACGCGAGTCCTAACCCCCGTACGTAATAGAGAGATCCTGTGGGCTTAACAGCGCCTTGTTTCTTTGTAGCTCTTTCTGGACAACCACTACGTGATGAGTGAAACAAGAAATCCTTTTTGAAAGCCTGTCACCGTTCGGAGATTTGAATCTCGGTCTCCGAATTATTGAGTAGGTGATGTCGACCTAAAGTAATCCGTAGGACGCATCCGGTTTCTAGTTCTGGCCTGAAAAATGACTGCCGTTTTGGTTATCCCGAGTGATCAACTTCTTTTTGTTTCTGGTTGGCTCTCTCCCTTCGCTACCCGAAAGAGGTAGATTTATGTTATGCCCGCCACGACTCTAATCTGGATATATGGGAGCCCGAGACCGTTGGCTTGCTTGAAAAGTAAGTCAAGCTGTGGCCGAGGAATAGAGCAATTAGGAGCGTAGCCATGAACGGAGTGGAACTCACGTTCCTCTAACAAGCAAGTTAGCTTCGCTTCCCCGTAGGCTGGTAAACTATGGAGTTGAACTGGAACTCAAGAACGACCCGATCAGGCCCGAAGGAATAAAGCAAGCTTAAAAAGAGACATATGGAAGATTGCGAAGGAGTAAACGAATACTCTTAGCCAGAGATCGGAAGCTAAGAAAATGACTGTAACAACTATTACTTCTAAAAAACGATTTCTCCCCTACTCAAAGTCAATACTAGTAATCATATCGCACAACCGTGCCTGAGACGTACACAGAGCTAGGGTACCCGGCCACGGCACCGGTGCTACTTATCTGCTAGCACCTTATGGTACGCTCATGGTGGCTTTCTGGATCCTGCCCCTTTCCAGTCTCTGAAATAGATTGTTTGACTCACTAGATGACTTTATTGAACTTCACTGCTCTACCGTTTGATTCTAATACTATACGCAATTTAGAATACATACGCTTGAACTCAAGTATTAACTATTTACTTCTCTTATGCAATTAAGTGTATGAGTGAAAGAAGCTAAGACTTAAGAGTGAACTCTATAACTCATATATTATATAAGAAAGAGAATACTTTTTTTCTTTAAATAATACTTATAAGAGATTATCTCTATTTAGTATGTATGAGAGTTCATGTAACTAGACTTTATAAATTAGACCTAACTAACTCAATGAAGACTATAAATAGAGATACTCTTTTGTCTAAGCTTTCACATACACTATATAAGGAGGGGATATTCTATCATTAGTAGGCCAATTCCTGTATTTACCTATCAAGGATGAAAGTGGAATAGAATATAATACAGGAGTGAATATACCAACCTCTGGACATCTAACTGATGTACTACTTCATTTTGCCTTAATCGAGTTCGATAAGGGTTTTCAACGTTTATTTCCCCAATTCTACTTTACTAGGTATCTTAATGAGGTTTTTGTCTATTTTGAAACTAAAAGTACTTATAACGGAATTGACTTCGAAAAATAAGTTTTAAGATTATTTGACCAACTCAATTTATCGGGAAAAATCATATCTATTGCACCGGGAGATGCTCCAGTGCCTTGTCTAGGTGGTCTAGTTAGTGTCAGCCAAGAGGGCCAAATACAAGTGTTGTTTAATAAACAATGATTCACTTATTTTATAAATTAACATCAGGTGAGATATTCTCATATCATAAAAAGTGATAGTTCAAAAAAAGAGTTCGGGAATTGTAACAATACATAATAGACCCTACATGTTTACCCACCCGGTGTGGGTGAAAAAAACGGAACGAGGAAATTGGAGGTATTCGATACACCCATGGATACCGTACAAGGCAAACACTACGCAGATCAATATACAAAAACCTTACCTGATTGAAGATACAAGGAAAGGGTTGTCAGTTGCAATGAGCGAGGCTGTTTCTAGAATCAAGGTATTTAAGCTTTCCAATGCTATTTTGTATTCGTATTTAATAGATATAAGATTTGTTACGTTAACATGCCTACTCATAGGGATATCGATGTGGTGGATTGATGTACCAACATTACTCTTCCAAAAAACTGTAGCCTTTCAATCACCGGATCTAGGCCTAATAGTACGTGTCATGAAAGACACCTATGTCAATAATATATGTTACCAACACGCTGTCCCAAGTCCATGTGAGTGTGGTGAACCACTAAACAGAACAGTTAGAGAAGTATTTCACCCCGACAGCTTCGACCCACTACACATAGATAAGAACCCAATAAAGAGAGCTTTTGCGTTCCATATAGCAACCATAATCATAGTTCTGGCTCTCGCCGAATCTGTTTCTATGAGTGGAGTTATGATGCCATTTCGGTAATCTTCTTTTTAGAAAGCAGTAGTTAACCCGTAACGAAGCTAGTGACTAACTAGTCGTTAGGTGAAGTGGTAGCAGACGGTCTTTCAGCAACAGAAACGGATTTGGTAGCATAAGTTATCCCTCTAGTGAAGCCTATTTGCAGCTTTCATCCTTCTTTTTCCTTACCGGGGTAATTCAATGGGTGATTCAGTTCATCATACGGATTGCTTTTTTAGAGCATATGGTATTCTACCAAACTACTTGTGTTACGCAGATGCCAGGACGCATAGTAACCAAGAGCGAGCGGCAGTATAACCCCGGCCTTCTGGCTCCTTTTTTGGAAGTTGATTTTCTCGCGAAATACGTTCTGCCATCTTTCTCTTTTCCAAGGAATGGGTACTGTTGGGCTATGGGTGGTCGGGTATCGTGTGATACCAATCGGTCCAACGAGGCCGACAACATCTTCTTGAGTGAAAGCAGGGCGATAGAAGACTCTTTTTTCCACCCTCCGAGGAAGTGGTAGAGCCTATTGATAGATAGAATCTACTCTCGGCGGATTACCCTTCTAGTGTTCACTATTATCCTGAAGTTCCTACCTAACTAAGCTGATGTATTTGCAGAGTCCTAAACTCCAGCGGGTCAACTCCCAGGGAACTCCTTATACATAACCTGGCGAAAATGCCCATTTTTTGCTCTATACGAACTGGGAGGCTCGTGGACGGACCTATTACCCTACGCGTACGCGGACTGAAGGACAAAAAGAAACTCCTCAACCTCTGAGTTCTTCAGTAGATAGGCGTGACGAGGAATCGCCTAGAATATAGAATTCAAATTGGCATTGGAAAATTTCCGTTGATGGAATCTCTCCGTACGAACCTTTCTATGCCCTTAGCACTGAGCTTGGAAAGACTGAACGCCTTGATTCTTCCTCTCCTGGAACTAGAATGGAATGACTTGCGTATAGAAAGTGTCAGTCAACGTAAGGTTTTCAGCTGAAGGCAATCCCTGCGGGGCTTCCTGGGTAAGGGACGAGCAAGCGCAGGCGCTAACGCGCTTTCCCTTTTCTCGCTGGTGATGAAGTCAGTTAAGAAGACTCGGTTGTTGGAGAAGGGGCTGTTGTTTTTGCACTCATAGGCTTATAGGCAGCTATTGAACCCCCAGCTGTTCCTATATAGTAGTCCGTCTTCTACCGGCTGAAACCGGTGCGCTTTCTTTCGGAATCTTCTTTTTCTTTTAGCTTCATAAACCGGCTAGTCTACCTGCCAAAGGCAAAATGCTACATTCGGAATCTCTAGCGGGATGAAAACTGCTTAAGAAGAGACTCGATCGTAAAGTAAAGCTCTAGTTCATTCACCCTTTCAGGCGCAGGGATATGAGACCAGTAAGAGATAGGACGGTAAGAAGTCCTTTTGCCCGCCTTCCCTCTAATCCAGTTATCCGACTTCTCCCTCCCTCTCAGTAAGAAGGACCGTTCTGAGCAGCAGTAAGGCTCATAGCAAGCAAGAAAGATGAGGGAGTTGGGCGATCGACTCTCAATCAATGGAATTGAGAGAAACTTGACACACGAGAAATGGAAAAGCATCGTGGCAGCGCAGCTGGTCGTCGAAGAAAGAATCGAAGCAGCTTTAATTCACGATGGCTTAGCTCCCGATCTGTTTATGGAAAAACGCCACCAGATACGAGGCTTTATGTTCTACCCTGGTGGAACTAGTTTTTCCGAACAAACCTACGTCGGTTATGTCAGGAGTATCGACAACCACGGTACTCGTGCTTGTATGGAATACAAGCGAGTCATCCAGGCAATAAAAGAACATAATATAAATTTTATAATATAATATGTTCTTTTCGATATTTACTTTTTTTTTATTAATCGGCTTTGAAGCAGCTGCATGGTACTGGCATTTTGTAGACGTGGTTTGGTAATGCCCGAAATGGGCATGGGTATCTATAGATAAGGAGTGTAAAAGGTGGGGCCTCTGTTGATAATAACCCAAAAGTACCAATTGTCGGCAGCATGGGAAGGGGTTTCTGTAAATAGAATATGGGGAAGGATGTTGCACACCCCAAAGGATTGCGGAATGGGTCGAGTAAACTCCCCCGAGAAAGTTGGGTTGGGGTATAGAGCCGTAAGCGCGGTGGGGGGGGGTGACAGAGGACGTGCTCGTACGGTTCATAGAAGGATATGATCAACTCGTTGATTGTTGGGTCCTCTATATTCGAAATATGCCTTTCTAGGAGCATTACGATCTGCAGCTCAAATGGTCCCTTATGAAGTCTCTATTGGTCTTATTCTTATTGTGCGCCTTGTGAGCGCGTTTGGATCCGCGAAGGCAATCGCTCTCGGATGTTCCCCTAACCCAACCCGGGAACGGACCGGAGGGAACCGCAGCATGGGGAATGTCCGCGTCTCGTCGCAAGGCTCATTTTTAGTTGTGGGTCATAGGGCGGGCAGCTTTATCTGATCAAGGGCCAGGGCACAAGGGTCCTGGTACTATCCAGGTGCGAAGAACCCCGGAGGTGACTGCAATGAGCAGAAATCTCACTCACCGGCCTAAACGACGAGCAAACACCCGAACGTGAGAGCAAGGGATCACCCAACGAATGGACGAGTTCCAAGGAGGGAGGCAAGAACCATGCTTTCAGAGAAGTGGCGGTCCGAATCTTATTTGAACTGCGAGAATAACTGACTAAGCCGTGCCGCCGTAAGGGGGCATTCTCCAAACGAGACGGGGCCAAGCTTCAATCCCATAACTCACTACGTTCGTCCCTTGCTTGCTGGTTGTTTAAGTAGGTTGGGTGACAGATCGGCCATAGGAGTACTCCGGGATATAAACCAGGGCAACAAATGTCGAGCATACGACGATGCCGCCCGTTTTCATTTCGTGGAAGTCCCCGGCAGAGGAAAGGGCTGTAGGTGATGGCGCGTTCTGCTTCTTATCTAGAGAGGGGCGCTGAAATCGTTCCTATTGGGTCGTGCGTGGCAGCTGGTATAGATGAATAAAGGCGGGCCGCTTGAACGGGACCTATTCTCTTAATAGGCGGCAAAGCAGAATAGGAAAGGGTAGAGCTTCAAAACTACAAGTGCTAATGCTAACTACAGCGCTGCTTTCGTTGCTTGCTGACTGATGAGTGCCTTTTTAGCCTTTTTCTAAAGGCACTCGTGTGAAGGCTGGCTTATAGCCAAATCAAGATGAGACGGGACGGACGGTAAGAGGCCGCAGCGGGACTACCATAGGAAAGCCGCCCCTGCTAGCTAACATAGAAAGAGATTCCCGGATAGCAGTAGTCTCTATGTGAATCTCTTCCCGATCAGGCCAGGCCGAATCGGGCCACCACTTGGGATGGGAATGGCTCAGCCCACATGCATCATTTGAAGAAAGCACTCCACGAAGTGGTTTGTCAACCACGCTTTCCCCCCCTCAAAACAATGCTCCTCACCAATCCTTGGGTTGGGGCAACACAGCAATATCAAGATGAGACTTCCACTGAGCAAGATAGCTTCCCCTCGAGAGCAGGATGCCGGCCGAGATGGAGCTGGAAGCCAACCTATACTTTCCTGGGGCTTGCCTTGCCCCAACATCTAAATAAAGGGCGGGCGCCGAAAAGGAACCAGCCCAGCCTCTTCAAGAAAGCTTTGCTTGGTAGGCGCTACCTACTCACTCGGACAATGCTCTGAACACGAAAGTGTGTAGTTCCGCCCCCCCTTCTCCCATGCTGAGTCACAGGCAGCGCCTCGGAAAGCACGGACGAGCCACATGCAGGGAAACTTGCACGTGTGGTTCTGGCCGGGGACCCCGGTATACTGTACTAATATGTGTAGGTCCCCGTAATTCGAGTGAGATTGTCATGGCGCAAAAGCAGATATGGTCCGGTATTCCCTTGTTCCCTGTATTGGTTATGTTCTTCATTTCTCGTCTAGCAGAAACTAATCGAGCTCCGTTTGATCTCCCAGAAGCGGAAGCTGAATCAGTTGCAGGCTATAATGTAGAATATGCGCGGGATGTGATCCTTAATAGTTCACTGTTGGCGGAAGCCAATGTCCCGGGGTCCTGGGGACTCATTCTGACTGAAACAAGGGGTGGGTCTTTACCAACTTAAAAATATTAGATTTTAGGGAAGCCAAAAAACGTGAGCGCCTAGCGCGAGCTGCAATCTTTCTAAAGGGCTTTTCTTGCTTGTTTAGTAAAGTCACGCTTTTTATTTTGATAGGAGCAAGCAAGGGACGAACGTAGTGAGTAACCTTAGTTATTAGATATCTCCGTAGTGAGCGGGAGTCGGAGGCGTTTTTCAGCCTAGCGCACGCAGCCGGTTTTCATCTTGCTGGGGTTCATTCGAAACTAATGAATGGCGGGTCGGGGGGTTCTGCCTTGTTATCAAAAAGGGAGTTGGGTAAAGCAAACTCCCTCCTTGGACGAGCACGGGGCTTAGTCAAGTAGAACCGGGTTGCGCTGCTTGATGCGGAGATCGAAAACAAATAAGTGGGGCCATGCCGGTACGACTGAATATGCGTTAGAAACCCCTACGACACCAAAAAACCCGGGCCGAACTTCTAACAGCCCGCCCGCTTCCATAGAACAATATCGTGGCAACGTAGACCTAAGTGGTCATATTGGATCCTTGGGAACCATCACAAGGCCGGCCTATATTTGAACGAGAATGGCGGGTCGTCCAGCGGAGCCTAGAAGAAGGTTACTCGCGCAGACAGCTGACTCCTTTGAAATAGAAAAGAATAGCCAAACCAACCCAGCTGGCTGGTCAATCTCAGAGATCTTATCGGCCGGCAAACCGGAGACGGACGACCA